TTCTCTCGAACCATAGTAATATTATTTTTTTTTGATTGAATTATTTATTTCTCTTGTTTCTATTGAAATTTCTTCACTTTCTACACACGTCTTTTTTTCGGAGGTCTACAGCCATTATGTGGCATAGGGGTTACATCCCGTACGAAAGTTAATAGTATACCACTTCTACGAATAGCTCGTAATGCTGCGTCTCTTCCGAGACCGGGACCTTTTATCATGACTTCGGCTCGTTGCATACCTTGATCGACTACTGTACGAATAGCATTTGCTGCGGCAGTTTGAGCGGCAAAGGGTGTCCCTCTTCTCGTACCCTTGAATCCACAAGTACCGGCCGAGGACCAGGAAACCACCCGCCCCCGCACATCTGTAACTGTGACTATGGTATTATTGAAACTTGCTTGAACATGAATAACTCCCTTTGGTATTCTACGTGCACTCTTACGTGAACCAATACGTACATTCCTACGTGAACCAGTTCTCGGTATAGCTTTTGCCATATTGTATCATCTCATAAATATGAGTCAGAAATATATGGATATATCCATTTTATGTCAAAACAGATTTCTTATTTGTACATTGAGCCCTTTAGCGGGTCTGATTATCCTTGTCTTTGTTTATGTCTCGGGTTGGAACAAATTACTATAATGCGCCCCCGCCTACGGATTAGTCGACATTTTTCACAAATTTTTCGAACGGAAGCTCTTATTTTCATATTTGTCATTCCTTATCTTAATTCTTTTTTGGTAGAAAATAAGTTTCTTGAAATTTTGCATCTCGAATCGTATCGAATAAAAATGACCTAATCTTTCGAATCCTTGTTTCGGAGTCGATAAATTATACGTCCTCTGGTTGAATCATAACGACTTACTTCAATTTTGACTTTATCTCCTGGCAGTATCCGTATAAAACTACGTCGGATCTTTCCTGAAACGTAACCTAGAATCAGATCTTCATTATCTAACCGAACTCGGAACATGCCATTGGGAAGCGATTCAGTAATTAAACCTTCATGAATCCATTTTTGTTCTTTCATTTCAGGTAAAGCCCCCCTGAAGTATCAATTAATGGAGGAAAGACGATATTAGACAACTCACCCCCTTTCTTTTTTTTTTTACAAATAGGAAGAGGTTTCGGATCCCATTTGGATATTAAATGGATTACCATATATAACACAAAATTTCTCCACCGATTCGTTCTAGTCGAGCCTCCCGGTCTGTCATTATACCCCGAGAAGTAGAAAGAATTACAATTCCCATCCCACCTAAAATTCTAGGAATTCGTTGAGAGTTAGAATAGGTTCGTAAACCGGGTCTACTGATCCGTTTTAAATTTAAAAAATTTTTATAGGGTCTTTTCCCATTCCTTCTATGTCGAAGGGTTAAAACCAAAAAATATTTGTTTTTTTCTCGATGTTTTCTGACGTTTTCGATAAAACCCTCTCGGAAAAGTATTTTAACAATATTTTCGGTAATATTAGTAGATGCTATGCGAACAATTCTTTTTCTATCCATATCAGCATTTCGTATAGAGGTTATTATCTCAGCAATAGTGTCTCTACCCATGATGAACTAAAATTATTGGTGTCTCAAAATTGGATATAATCAACATGTTTTTTTTTTTTTTTATTGATTTATGAATAGGAATTTTGCAAGGTATATGCGTGAGACACAATCTACGAATTAATCTAGTTCTTAATCTATTTCTTTCAAATACCCCAAAGATATCACGATCTCATTTTATTTTATAATACCTCGGGAGCTAATGAAACTATTTTAGTAAAATTCAATTGTCTCAATTCACGGGGGATTGCCCCAAAAATTCGAGTTCCTTTTGGATTTCCTTCTTGATCAATCACAACTGCAGCATTGTCATCATATCGTATTATCATACCGCTGTCACGTTTTAGTTCTTTACAGGTACGAACAATTACAGCTCTCACTACTTCTGATTTTTCTAGGGGCATATTTGGTACTGCTTCTTTAATCACAGCAACAATAACGTCACCAATATGAGCATATCGACGATTACTAGCTCCTATGATTCGAATACACATCAATTCTCGAGCCCCGCTGTTATCCGCTACATTTAAATGGGTCTGAGGTTGAATCATATCAAATTTTTTGTTTATTCTTCCAATGCAAAGGATGAAGAAAATAAAAGAAATATTGTTTGTCCAAAAAAAGAAACCTGCGTTTTTGTTTCATCCCTAAGATTCATCTCTGTCGGTTCTACATTTTTATCCCGAAATAATAAATTGAGTTCGTATAGGCATTTTAGATGCTGCTATTAAAATAGCCCTTCTAGCTATATTTTCGGTTACTCCACCCATTTCATATAGTATTCGCCCCGGTTTAACAACAGCTACCCAATATTCAGGGGATCCTTTCCCCGAACCCATACGTGTTTCAGCAGGTCTTACTGTAACTGGTTTGTCTGGAAATATACGGACCCATATTTTTCCACCACGGCGTGCATTTCGTGTCATTGCTCGTCGACCTGCTTCGATTTGTCTAGATGTGATCCAAGCAGGTTCAAGTGCCTGAAGAGCATATTTACCGAAACAAATATGATTACCTCGATAAGATATTCCCTTCATTCTTCCTCTATGTTGTTTACGGAATCTAGTTCTTTTGGGGTTATAGTTGATGGTTGTTTCAGAATTCCATCTCTACTACAGAACTGGACGTGAGAGTTTCTTCTCATCCAGCTCCTCGCGACTAAAAAGATTCAAAATTGAATTTCAATTAATTTGAATAGATAAGATATTAGTAGATATTAGAACATTTTTATAAAAAAAAATGTTTTTAATGTGCTAATAAATCTTTCTTTTTTTTTGGATAAAGGACAAAAAAAAAGAAAGTTTTCGCGGGCGAATATTTACTCTTGCAATCTCTATTTCAGTCGTAGCACTTGCTCATGACTTCTCAGAATAGATGAATTGATTTCCGGTTCATTTCGCCATCCCGACTAGTGAATCAGTAAGATTCATTTGTTCAATAAAATCTTTTGCATTCACAGGTTACATCGTTCCCACCGCTTCGTATTTAATGGTTAGGTCAGAATTCTACAACGGAGCTCATAATCTAATTTATTCTTGAGTCAACCTTCTTAGTCTTTATTGGCTCGAAGCTCTTGATTTTTTTCTTCTATAACTATAAGAAGGATTCATTTAATGTTTCATTATGGATGAATCAATTAGTATTGATGCTTTATTACACTGTCTTTTATGAGATGACTCATAGACCTTACATATTGGAATTCTATATCATTGATATTCTTTTTCTTTCTTTCTCTCATCCTTCCATTTATCCACACCTTTCTTCTGTATTTTGCTTTCAACTTAGAATTCAAGTTTATTCAAAAAAAATTCAGTTGCTACAAAGATATGATCGATTTCTCATATCTTGACTGGTTCTTTAGATCCAGATAATACGAGGTGATGAGTTGGTTTTCATACTACCGGGCTGGTCTTTTTTTAATCCTAACCCTAAAAAAACCAACGAGTCACACACTAAGCATAGCAATTATATGAAAAGTTCAATTGAATTTTTATTCAACCCTATAGAATTAAGAATTAGAATTGCTTGCGTTGATTGGCCAGAAAAAGAATTAAAGTTTTCTTATTCTTCTTCCTTGTCTATAAAAATCCAAATTTTGATGCCTAATACCCCATAGATAGTCCGAACTGTATAGCAACAATAATCAATTTTAGCTCGAATAGTTTGTAGGGGAACTCTACCCTCTCTGATCCATTCGACACGTGCAATTTCTTTTCCGTCGATACGACCTGCAATTTGTACTTGAATTCCTTTTGTATCTGCTTGTTCAGTTAATTCAATAGCCTTTTTCATTGCTTTTCGAAATGAAACTCTATTCTTTAATTGTCCGGCTATAAATTCCGCAAGAATATTAGGATTTCCGTAAGGTTTTGCAATTCTTGTGATAGCAATGTTAAGTTTTCGGTTCACATAATGAAATTCTTTTTGTAGATTCATCTGTAATTCTTCGATTCCTTGCGGTTTACTTTCGATTAATAATTTTGGGAATCCCATAAAGATTATGACCTGGATCAAATCGATTCTTTTTTGAATCTCTATACGTGCAATTCCCTCGGCGCCGGAGGATATTCTCATATTTTTTTGTACATAATTTTTTATAAAATCTCTTATTTTTTGATCTTCTTGTAGACCCTCAGAATAATTTTTTGGTTGTGCAAACCAAAGAGAATGATGACTTTGGGTTGTACCAAGTCTGAAACCAAGTGGATTTATTTTTTGTCCCATACTACCCCATTACTATACATATCGTGATATACCATAGTTGTCTTTTTCCATCTAGGTTTTTTTAACGAATATAGTGATACAAATTCATATTCATCTAAAGATATATCTTTCACTACAATAGTTATATGGCAGGTAGTTCTTTTTATCGCATAGCTACGTCCTCGAGCTCGAGGTTTGAATTTCTTCGCGGTAGTACCTTCGTTAACCTCAGCTTTACTAATTATTAAATTGGCTTCGTCGGAACCCAGAATGGAACCAGCATTTGTTGCTGCAGAATAAACCAATTTAAAAATTGGATAACATGCTCTATAGGGCATGAGTTCTAGTATCATAAGTGTTTCCTCATAGGAACGTCCGCGAATTTGATCAATTACTCTTCTTGCTTTGTCTGCAGATATAGATATATGTCGACCTAACGCGTATACTTCCGTTTTTTTCTTCCGTATGCTACCTAGCGGACGCAGAGGAGGGTAGTCTTCCGTTTTTTTCCTGTTTAGTATCCTATTTAAAAAATTTGACATAAGGTTTCTCTCCTACTAATGAATCATAAGTATCTATCCAGATTTATTTAAGATGAGATTAACGACGAGATTTATTATCACTTTTTGCATGTCCTCGGAAATTTAAAGTAGGTACAAATTCTCCCAATTTGTGACCTACCATACGATCTGTTATATAAATAGGTAAATGCTCCTTACCATTATGAATAGCAATCGT